TGCAGCTGTGTTGAAGAGACAATTATCTCGCTTGGAAACATATCTAGGGGGGATTAAATATATGACGGGATTGCCTGATATTGTAATCATCGTCGATCAGCAAGAAGAATATACGGCTCTTAGAGAATGTATCACTTTGGGAATTCCAACCATTTCTTTAATGGATACAAATTGTAATCCCGATCTCGCGGATATTTCTATTCCAGCAAATGATGACGCTATAGCTTCAATTCGATTCATTCTTAACAAATTAGTATTCGCAATTTGTGAGGGTCGTTCTAGCTATATACAAAATTCTTGATTAATAATAAGATAAATAAATCAAAAATTTTTTTGAGGGAGGGGCTCCCTGTATTTCGATTTATCAAATCGGTTACTACATACTGAATCATACAAAAGAAAAAGAGATAAAAAACTGGGGATATTGTGTGATTAGTTTAGTTGGTATCCAAAACTAAAATATAAAATTCAAAGTAAATTAAGTAAAAAAGGGGATTTTGAATCAAAATAATTTAAAGTTCTTATTTCTGTCAGAGGGCAATATGAATGTTTTATCATGTTCCATCAACACACTAATAAAAGAAGGGTTATATGAGATATCTGGTGTCGAAGTAGGCCAACATTTCTATTGGCAAATAGGGGGTTTACAAGTCCACGCCCAAGTCCTTATTACTTCTTGGGTTGTAATTGCTATCTTATTAGGTTCCGCAGTTATAGCGGTTCGCAATCCCCAAACCATTCCAACTGACGGTCAAAATTTCTTTGAATTTGTCCTTGAATTCATTCGAGACGTGAGTCAAACCCAGATTGGAGAAGAATATGGTCCATGGGTTCCCTTTATTGGAACCCTGTTTTTATTTATTTTTGTTTCTAACTGGTCAGGAGCCCTTTTACCGTGGAAAATTATCCAGTTACCTCAAGGGGAGTTAGCAGCACCAACGAATGATATAAATACGACGGTTGCTTTAGCTTTACTCACATCAGTAGCCTATTTTTATGCGGGTCTTAGCAAAAAAGGATTAGGGTATTTCAGTAAATACATTCAACCAACTCCAATTCTTTTACCCATTAACATCTTAGAAGATTTTACAAAACCCCTATCACTTAGTTTTCGACTTTTCGGAAATATATTAGCCGATGAATTAGTAGTTGTTGTTCTTGTTTCTTTAGTACCTTTAGTGGTTCCTATACCTGTGATGTTTCTTGGATTATTTACAAGCGGGATTCAAGCTCTCATTTTTGCCACTTTAGCTGCGGCTTATATAGGTGAATCTATGGAGGGTCATCATTAACTATTTTTTATTCGTTTTTAGGTTAGCCCAATTATATAATAGTTAGTTTACGTTATGTAAGAAACACTTGTATATGTGATATTTGATATTGACTAGGTATATATGATTTAAAGATCTATATAATCTGTCCCACTACTTTTGTGAATTTCAATTTAGATAGGGATTCGATTAGAAGTTCTTCCTTTTTATCTGTGAATTGGCTGAAAAAAGTGATAAAAAAAAGAATGAAGAATTCAAAGAATGGTTCACAAAAAATAAATGGCATAAAAAAGTCGTATATATATATATATATAGTATGAATTTTTAAAAATCCCGTGGATAGGAACTAATATCAAAGTAATTCTTTGATTCAATAATATTATTATATTATTTCAATTTAAGTTTTTGGCTTTTTTTGGCTGGATTAATCTTAGCGATGACTTAATTAAGTCCTAAGTCATCGGATGATTGTATCATTAACTATTTCTTTATTTTGGTGTGAGGAACTTATCATGAATCCACTGATTTCTGCTGCTTCGGTTATTGCTGCTGGGTTGGCTGTTGGGCTTGCTTCTATTGGACCTGGAGTTGGTCAAGGTACAGCTGCGGGTCAAGCTGTCGAAGGTATCGCGAGACAACCTGAGGCAGAAGGAAAAATACGAGGTACTTTATTGCTTAGTTTGGCTTTTATGGAAGCTTTAACAATTTATGGCCTGGTTGTAGCATTAGCGCTTTTATTTGCGAATCCTTTTGTTTAATCCTATAAATAAGAAAATTCTGGATTTTTTTCGTAGTTTTTTTTTATTCTATCAAGATTTAACTCCTACAATTATTCATTGAGACAACAATCCTTGGGAAGGACTAATTTGAGGATGGGGAATTAGTACATCGATTCGCTTTCTTCCTTCCCCTTATTCTTTTAGTTTAATGGAAACTTTTTTTTTTAGGAGTTTTGCGAAAAACGGAGGTTTTTTGAAATTGACATAAAACTTGGTCTCAAATTCTAGCTTAATTCTAATAAGTCTCATTATTATTATTGAAAATTAAAAATTTTGGAAAATACATTTGTAAATAGAATAGGTTTTTTATTCTGTTTACAAATATCCAAATTAGGTAAATTAATTTATAAATTAAATTTTCTTTTTATTGAAAAAAAAGAATAAAAAAAAAGGACAGAGTTCTTTTTTTATAGTTTAGCTAGAAGAGGAGATTATATGAAAAATTTAACC